AATCCAAAAAATGATTCTTACTTATACATTATACATAAGGCATAGGTCGTCGATTCCGCATTGGATAAAAGAGGGAAAATGCCCTTTTTTAGAATAAGTGGTTCAAATCATTTTATCGAGATGAGTGTTCTATATCGATAAAATATTCATTTTAAAACCATCTCTATATTAACATAGTGGTAGAAAGAGTACCATGCTGCGTCTAGACTTCAAACGGTTTGCTTTAACCATCTTAACAGCCCCACATTATTGGTTGCTAGAGAATCAAAGTGTATTTGCCAATTAATCACGAAATGCTGTGGTTCTTACATATAATTTATTAAGAAGTAATTCGCGAGATCATGCACCTCTCTTTCCTAGTTATAACGGAAAAGGGTACAGCTGATTGGATCCAGCCTATTCTTGAAATAAACAACTCACACACACTCCCTTTCCAAAAAAGATCAATACACCAATAACTACGCTTAGATTTATTGGATTTGTTGCTAAAATATCGGTATTAAATCCGAAACTCCCGGCAGCTGGCCAGTGGCCCAAAGAAACGAAAGAATCGGTTACATTTTTCATATAATCTCCTCTTATAGATAGACTAAAAAATCGACCAGAGTTCTTTTTCTATGACTTTGCCCCTCTTATTTATTCTTTTTTTTTGAAATCGAGTCAAAAATATTCGAGTTATACTTATTAAGTATGAACTACCCCTTGATTGTTGCAACACCTCATAAAAAGAGTTTCCCTTGGACTGCGAACGGGAAGGATGAAAGAGAGTCAGTGTGCTAATTCCTCATCTGCAAATCAGCCCTTCCCGTAGGTTATTTTCTCAACGAATAAGGAATTGAATTGTAGGAGTTAAATCTTGATCTAATTTGAAAAAGCAAACGACAAACCCAAGGCAATAATAATAAAATAGGAAAAATCTGTATTTTTTTTCTAAGATTAAACAAAAGGATTCGCAAATAAAAGTGCTAATGCTACAACCAATCCATAAATCGTTAAAGCTTCCATAAAAGCTAGACTAAGCAATAGAGTTCCTCGTATTTTTCCCTCTGCCTCGGGCTGTCTCGCGATCCCCTCTACGGCTTGACCCGCAGCAGTCCCTTGACCAACTCCAGGTCCAATAGAAGCAAGCCCTACAGCCAATCCAGCAGCAATAACGGAAGCAGCAGAAATCAGTGGATTCATGATAAGTTCCTCGTACCAACAAAAATAAATGGTTAATGATACACTCAACCAATGAATTATGACTTAATTATTCCATCGATAGAATTCATCCAGTCGAAGTAACTAATAACTTCGAAATTAAGTAAGAATATTATTGAATCATCTGAACTACTTCGATATCTCTTTTTTCGTTTCTATCCACAGAGTTTTTGTGAATTCATAGAACTTTCGTTCTTCCATTTCTTGGTTCCGAACTGTTATTTTAATTCTTCTATCTTTTCTTGATTTCATCTCTTTATTCAGCCAATTCACAGCTACAACGATACGAAAGGACTTCTCTTTGAACCCACACACAGTAGTAGGGAAAATGACATATATCTTTAGTTCATATATAACTAGTCAATATCTAATATCACATATACATGTCTTTCTTCCATAACGTAAACCATTCGATTCAATCGGATTCGAGAATCAATCCATTTTTTAGGAATCCCGTTTTTTGTAAATTATTCTCTCCCTTCCGTTTTCTTTATCATTATGCCAACCGAATACATTCTAAATGGGCAAATCAAATTGATTAGTGCGAATTATTGCATAGAAATATCATTATTTGATTAATCTAAGTTCATGCAATTTATTATTTATTAATATTTTATTTTTTTCTTTTGGTCAATTGTTGAATCAAATCAACTGTAAAGTAAAGTAGAATCCTTTCTCCTGTTTTTTATTTAATCACACGTCGTAAACATATATCTTATTCAAATTAAGATTTGAATAAGAAGATTGGCTGACCAATATAATAGAAAGTGAATATTCGTCGAGGAACGGTAGGATATTAGGTGGACAAAAGGATAATTTTAGGAAAAAGATCTAAAAGATCTCTTTCCTTTTTTTTTTACAATTCTCTAATATCGTAATTTTTGATTTTTTTGTTCCTATTGCTTTCTATCGTATATAGAGTCTTGTATATTTCTATTCCTTAAGTAAATAATCTTGAGCCGCACATACATTGCTTTGTGCTAAACTAAAAAAAAAGACTATTTCAATGATGGCCCTCCATAGATTCACCTATATAAGCCGCGGCTAAAGTTGCAAAAATAAGAGCTTGAATACCACTTGTAAATAATCCAAGGAACATTACAGGGATAGGAACCACTGAAGGTACTAAAGAAACAAGAACAACAACTACTAATTCATCCGCTAAGATATTCCCGAAAAGTCGAAAACTAAGTGATAAGGGCTTTGTGAAATCTTCTAAGATATTAATGGGTAAAAGGATTGGGGTTGGTTGAATATATTTCCCGAAATAACTTAATCCCTTTTTGGTAAGACCTGCATA